TTCGGACTTGTTTAGTCTTGAATTGGGATCAAGACAAAAAAAGTTCGTCTATTGAAGAGGCCCTCGCTTCCTTTGTTGAAGTAAGTACAAATGGTTTGATTGAGTATTTCCTCAGAATTGACTTAGTGAAATCTCATACTTCGTATATAAGAAAAAGGAAGGACCCATCCGGCTCAGGATTGATCTCGGATAATGAATCGGATCGGATCAATATAAATCCATTTTATTCTATTCATTCCAAGGCAAAAATTCAACAATCACTTAGTCAAAATCACGGAACTATTCGTATGTTGTTGAATAGAAATAAGGAGTGCCAATCTTTGATAATTTTGTCATCATCTAATTGTTTTCAAACGAGATCATTCAACAACGTAAAATATCACAATGAGATAAAAAAAGGAATTAATAAATTTAAAAAAGATCCTATAATTCCAATTCAGAATTCGTTAGGCCCTTTAGGCATAGCCCTTCCAATTTCAAATTTTTATTCATTTTACCGTTTAATAACTCATAATCAGATCTCAATAACTAAAAATTTAAAAAATTTGCAACTTGACAAATTAAAGGAAACTTTTCAAGTAATTAAATATTATTTAATGGACGAAAACGAAAAAATTTATAAACCCGATCTATACAATAACATCGTTTTAAACCCATTCCATTTGAATTGGTATTTTCTCAATCATAATTCTTGTGAAAAAACGTTTACAATAATTAGTCTTGGGCAATTTATTTGTGAAAATATCTGTATAGCTCAAACGAAAAATGGACCACACCTAAAACTAAAATCGGGTCAAGTTCTAACTGTTCAAATGGATTCTGTAATAATCAGATCGGCTAACCCTTATTTGGCGACTCCTGGAGCAACTATTCATGGCCATTATGGAGAAATCCTTTTTGAAGGAGATATATTGGTTACATTTATATATGAAAAATCGAGATCCGGTGATATAACACAGGGTCTTCCAAAAGTGGAACAGATATTAGAAGTACGTTCAATTGATTCAATATCGATGAACCTAGAAAAGAGAATTGATGCTTGGAACGAGTGTATAACAAGAATTCTCGGCATTCCTTGGGGATTCTTGATTGGTGCTGAGCTAACTATAGCGCAAAGTCGTATTTCTTTGGTTAATAAAATACAAAAGGTTTATCGATCCCAGGGAGTACACATCCATAATAGACATATAGAAATTATTGTGCGTCAAATAACATCAAAAGTCTTGGTTTCAGAAGATGGAATGTCTAATGTATTTTTGCCTGGCGAACTAATTGGATTATTGCGGGCCGAACGAACAGGGCGCGCCTTGGAAGAAGCTATTTGTTACCGAGCTCTATTATTGGGAATAACAAAAACATCTCTGAATACTCAAAGTTTCATATCCGAAGCGAGTTTTCAAGAAACTGCCAGAGTTTTAGCAAAAGCCGCTCTTCGGGGTCGTATCGATTGGTTGAAAGGTCTGAAAGAGAATGTTGTTTTAGGGGGAATGATACCCGTTGGTACCGGATTCAAAAGAATAATGCACCGTTCACGGTCAAGGCAACATAACAAGATTACCTTGGAAAAAAAAAATAATTTTTTCGAGGTAGAAATTCGAAATATTTTGTTCCATCACAGAAAATTATTTGATTTTTTCATTTCAAAGAATTTATGTGATACATCAGAAATCTAGTATTTAATGATTCCTAAAAGCAGATTAGATTCATCCCTTTAAATGCAGTCATTTGATTTGGTAATTTGGTAATAAAGTATAATAAAAATAATAAATAATAATAATAAATAGAAGACAAATGAATGGCCTGATTATGTATTAACGGCCAATCTTCGATAAAAGAGAAGGTTCCTTCGGAACAATTTTTTATTTCTATTTCAGAATACCAGGTCTCTTTTTTTTTTTCAATTTTTTTTTTTTTAAGTGTGGGGATAAATGACAAAAAGATATTGGAACATAACTTTTGAAGAGATGATGGAAGCAGGAGTTCATTTTGGCCATGGTACGAGGAAATGGAATCCTCGAATGGCCCCTTATATATCCGCAAAGCGTAAGGGTATTCATATTATAAATCTTACTCGAACTGCTCGTTTTTTATCAGAAGCTTGTGATTTGGTTTTTGATGCTGCAAGCAGAGGAAAACAATTCTTAATTGTTGGTACAAAAAAAAAAGCAGCCGATTTAGTAAAAGGGGCTGCACTAAGAGCTCGATGTCATTATGTTAATAAAAAATGGCTCGGCGGTATGTTAACGAATTGGCATACTACAGAAACGAGACTTCGTAAGTTCAGGGACTTGAGAACGGAGCAAAGGACAGGTAAACTCAACAGTCTTCCAAAAAGAGATGCCGCTATGTTGAAGAGACAATTATCTCACTTGGAAACATATCTGGGCGGGATTAAATATATGTCGAGGTTACCCGATATTGTAATAATCGTTGATCAGCAAGAAGAATATAAGGCTCTTCGAGAATGTATGACTTTGGGAATTCCAACGATTTGTTTAATCGATACAAATTGTGACCCGGATCTCGCAGATATTTCGATTCCAGCTAATGATGATGCTATAGCTTCAATCCGATTAATTCTTAACAAATTAGTATTTGCAATTTGTGAGGGTCATTCTAGCTATATACGAAATTATTGATTAATAATAAGATAAAGAAATTGTTTGATTTGGTTGGGGGGATTCATAGATTTTTGGAATCGTTTATTATACAATTAGAAAATTGTGTAAAAAGATAAACAAAACAAACAGAAATATTATGTGATTAGAGTAGGTATTCAAAATCGAAAATGAAAGTAGATTAAGTAAAAAAGGAAATGGTTGAATCAAAATAATTCCCTTTCAAGTTATATTTTTTTCTTTTAGAGGGCCGGGCAATATGAATGTTCTATTATGTTCCATCAACACATTAAACGGATTGTACGATATATCGGCTGTGGAAGTAGGTCAACATCTCTATTGGCAAATAGGAGATTTCCAAGTGCATGCCCAAGTACTTATTACCTCTTGGGTTGTAATGGCTATCTTATTAGTTTCTACCATTCTAGTTGTTCGAAATCCGCAAACTATTCCCACTTCCGGTCAGAATTTCTTTGAATATGTCCTTGAATTCATTCGAGACGTGAGCAAAACTCAGATTGGAGAAGAATATGGTCCGTGGGTTCCATTTATTGGAACTCTGTTTCTATTTATTTTTGTTTCGAATTGGTCAGGGGCTCTTTTGCCTTGGAAAATTATAAAGTTACCTCATGGAGAGTTAGCAGCACCCACAAATGATATAAATACTACTGTTGCACTAGCTTTACTTACGTCAGTAGCATATTTCTATGCGGGTATTTCAAAAAAAGGATTGGCTTATTTTGGTAAATACATCCAACCAACTCCAATCCTTTTACCGATTAACATCTTAGAAGATTTCACAAAACCCTTATCACTTAGTTTTCGACTTTTCGGAAATATATTAGCTGATGAATTAGTAGTTGTTGTTCTTGTTTCGTTAGTACCTTTAGTAGTTCCTATACCTGTTATGTTCCTGGGATTATTTACAAGCGGTATTCAAGCTCTTATTTTTGCTACTTTAGCTGCGGCTTATATAGGTGAATCCATGGAAGGTCATCATTGAATAGTTATCAAAATAGTCTTTTTTTTAGTTTAGCCCGCCACAAAGTATGTGCGGCTCACTCACGATAATCTACTTAGGGAACATATCCAAAAAAAGAAAGAAAATTTTTAATAATAATAAAAGGATTATCCACCCCCTCAAAAAAAGAAAGATGCAATAAGAATAAAGTTTAAATAAATAAAGTATACGATTTAGTGTAATATAATAATAAAAAAATAATAAAATCGAAAAAATTACCAGGGAATTGTAGTAAAAATAGGAAAGAAATCTATCTAAAAGATCTTTTTCCTATTTTTCCTAAAAATACTCTTTGTTTTTGTTTGACCTATTTGTATTTTACTCCAATGAAGATTCTTTTTTTTTCATTCAATTCGAACATATTAAATAGTTTTATTCGGTTATTTAATATTATTATTAGATTCGAAAAAATATTCATTCTTAGAGTATTAGATTTGAATAGATTAGTATAATCTAATCGCTATAAGACAACTCTTTCTTTTTTTGGAGGTTTCAAAGAATGATTCTCGAATACGATTGAATCTAAGACACAACCAATTGGTTTACGGTATGGAAGAAACACATGTATATGTCATATTAGATATTCACTAGTTATATATGACTATAGATCTAAATTTGTCCTGGTACTACTCTCAATTTATATGCGGATGCGAAAAAGGAAGCTCTTCTGTTTCATCTGTTGTAATTGTGAATTGAATATTGAATGACTAAAAAAATTAAATCAAGAAAAAGAAAGAATGGATTTAAGATAAGAACAAAATTTGTATGTATTCACAAAAAACGACATGGGTAGAAACAAAAAAAATATCGAAGTAATTCGAATAGTTCAATAAAGATTATTATTTCAGTTTGAAATTTTGAATTAAACTTCGACTAGAAAAAGATAAATATTAAGAATAAAATAATTAAGTCATAATTTCTTGGTTGATTATATCATTAACTATTTCTTTTCTTTATTTTATTTGGGATAGGAGGAACTTCTCATGAATCCACTGATTTCTGCCGCTTCTGTTATTGCTGCTGGGTTGGCCGTTGGGCTTGCTTCTATTGGACCTGGAGTTGGTCAAGGCACAGCTGCAGGACAAGCTGTAGAAGGGATTGCGCGACAACCGGAAGCAGAGGGAAAAATCCGGGGTACTTTATTACTTAGTCTGGCTTTTATGGAAGCTTTAACTATTTATGGGCTGGTTGTAGCATTAGCTCTTTTATTTGCGAACCCCTTTGTTTAATCTTAAACAAAACAAGAACACAAGGGAAGGACGGATTTAAGGGTGAGGGATTAATATAAGGATTCGCCTTCTTACTTCCCCTTTTTAGTTCAAAGAACCCCCCTTTTTTTTTTGAATTTAGAAAGTTTTTAG